ACCATCGGACGGGCGGAAAATCATTAGAACCGACTTCTACAAGAGCTTTTCTTTTTCCATAGAAAACAAGGTGTTCAAAAAGAGTTTCAGAAGATGTTGATCGTAAATGATAAAATTGGTTACAAAGAAAAATGAAGATGGATTCGTATTCACATACATAAGAATTATAGAGAAACAAGAATAATCTTTTAGTCTTTTTTGAAACAATGGAACTTGATTTGTTTGGAGTTGGAATAATAAGACTATGCCAATTCTGATACTCATAGAGAAGGAAGCGTAATAAATGGAAAAAAGAGGCGTCTTTCAACCCGGAGCGAAGAGTTTGAACAACGATTTCTAGATGGATGGGGTAGGGTATTAGTATATCTGACACATAATTTAAATGTACAAAATTGTCTTCTAAAAACGGAAATAGTGAATGAATTGATCGTAAATTTTGAGATTTGCCTATTTCTTCTTTCCTTTCTAAAGAAGATACTAATCTTAGGGAAAAGGGAATTTCCCCAATAACTGCAAATCCCTCTGATATCATTTGCAAATATAAACTTTTGTTATGCCCCAACAATAGGTTTTGGTTTGACTCATTAGCAGAAATAAGCAAAGGATTCTGTTGAGACATTCGAGTAATTAAACGTTTCACCATTAGTGAGCTGGATTTATTATCATAACCAAAATTATCCACCAAAATGAATCTATTTAAAACATGATCATGAGCCAGTGCATAAATATACTCTTGAAAGATAAGCGGATATAGGAAGTCCTGTTTCAAAAATTTAGCGCGTTCAAAATATCGTTGAAATTCCCCCATTTGAAATTAGATTTGAACCAAAGATAGGCATAAGATACTTCTTGGATTATCAAATGATACATAGTGCGATACGGTCAAAACAAGGTAGTATAATAATAAAATAATATATACCTCGGAGACAGGTAAGCTCATCAACGGACTTTCCATCCTCTTTTTTTTTCATCTAATAGGTTTATGTTCGTTATAGGATAACAAGATGGTTAGAAATCTTTTATTTTTAAAACCCAATCGCTCTTTTGATTTTGGAAAGAATTGCATTATCTTTATCAATATACTGCTTCTTCTACACATTCCTCTCCAATGCATAAAATGCATAATGGATAATATCAACATAGTTAGGATTCATAAAAAAAACAAGGATAATCCACTCATAGGAGAAGCCGTTCCCGCATCAGGCACTAATCCATTTTTAACGTCTATCTAATTAGATCGGGTAATCATTCAAAGTTAAGAACAGAAGCCGGTTGCTTTTTTGTTTCCCTATAATTAGAGCCATAGGGCTCTATCCATTTATTCACTCGACCCAACTTTTAATTCATTTTGTTCCGCCCCGATCCAAGCCTTTAAACAAGTCTTTGTACCGATCCGGTAAGAATGCAATATTCTCAGAATTATATATTGCTACGACATGCTATTTTTTCCATTCATTCCCTTTCAGGATCAGTCGTGGTCTTACAAACTCTACCGATGGTATGGACGAATCCCTTGCTTCATCCAAATGTGTAAACGATACTAGCCGCACTTAAAAGCCGAGTACTCTACCGTTGAGTTAGCAACCCAAAAATATAAAAACAATTCGAATGTGTAAATGTCAATACAGTCAAAAAAAATATAACTAAATTTGAGTGCCATGACACAATCAAAACATTTTAAACTAAGAATACAAAAAGAAATCTCAAATTTAAATCGCTTCGGAACTGAACATAAAAATGAAGAGATCAGATGCAAATATACTAAATTTAAATATAATTAGAATTTAGAAATGTACAAGTGAATCAACCTCCCTTTCTTTTTTTTTTCACTCCAATAAAAAATTATTGTATCACAGCGAATTCAACGAACCCATCAATTGAATGAAGTAAAATAAAATATAAAACCGAACCTATGGCACGAAAAGATTTATACTTATACACGATCAAATTATATTTGTTCGATACACTGTTGTCAATATAAATGTTACGAAAAGAATACAGTGGTGAAAATGGAAATAAATTAAATATTAACTATAAGGACTGGTGTTGGATTGGCACTACATAGATGCAAAAAGGTGTAGATAGTAGATCAAGGAATAAAAAAGTAGTCAAAAAAAATCCGAGTTATTCAATCAATATAAGTTGAGCGAATAAGCAAGTTTGATTCCGTAGTTATTATTATTTGTTAGTAGAGTTCCAATGAAAACGGAAAACCAGTCGACTGCAGATAATGTCATAATTTTATATTTCGAGATCCAATTTCTTCATCTAGTCCCTCGATTTTGGGAATATCCACCTTCGCTTTTTGCCGTTATATACCAATACCACTAGAACAGGGGATTCTATGGGAACAATACGAAAAGGCGGAGCATAGTAGAGAAGTAGAGAAAAGCTTATACTCTTTATTTAAATTTTGTTTGATTAAAGGGAAGTTCCTTAAAAACCTCCGCCTTCTTTGAAATATCATGAACAGTTCCTGTAGGTTGAGCGCCTTTTTCAAGGAAATATAGAATAGCAGGAACATTTGAATAAGTTTGATTCTTTATCGGATCATAAAAACCAACTTTCCGGAGATCTCTCCCCTCTCTTCGGGATCGAACATCAATTGCAACGATTCGATAGACGGCTCATTGGGATAGATGAAAATACCCCCCCTAGAAACGTATAAGAGGTTTTCTCCTCGTACGGCTCGAGAAAATTATGTCTATGTATAAAATTAGAATGGCAAATAGATCCATAAAATCTAGACTATGATTAAAGATTTAATTGTTTTTCGTTTATAAATGTAAAACAAAAAATTGTACTCATAACTCAAGTGGGATAACTCTCAAATAGCTCACAATCCCTAAGCTATTTCATTTTTTGAGTGGTCTCTAGCCCCCTTCTTGTCTCGTTTATAATCTGTTTTATTCTTCAGATTTAGTTGTTGAGACAATGAAAAATGGTGTTTCCTTGTTCCAGGATCCTTTATCTTTTGTTTGAATCATTGGGTTTAGACATTACTTCGGTGATCCTTAATCCTTATCAAAATGGCAGCAACATACCTTTTTTGTGATTTCGTTCTATCAAAGAATCATCAGAACGGTTGATTCACGCGTGTTCCACTTTTGATTGAAAAAGTTTTACCAAGTCCAACAAATTTGATTTTTATTTTAGATTTGAAACTTTCTAAAATTGAATCCTTTCAATTTCTATATAGAAGCTATATTTACGAAGTTGTTCAAACTTATTAATTGACACTAACCCTAGACCCTTACCCTTGAGAAATGAATCAATACTTTCTACTCGAGCTCCATCATGTATATAATTACCCCTTTTTTACATTACAACCCAAGAAAAAACTGATGGGTTCTAGTCGAGCAGAACAAAGGATGTCGAGTCAAGAGCACTTTTATTCATAATAAAATGGTGGATTATTACATCCACAGCTGATCATGTCCTTCAAGTCGCACGTTGCTTTCTACCACATCGTTTCAAACGAAGTTTTACCATAACATTCCTCTAGTTTGGAACTAGTATTTAATTGATTCAATTATGGAATCATGAATAGTCATTAGTGCGATCGCTAAATAATAATAAATCTATACTTTTGTCCTTCTATATCTATAATAGAAATAGATATGAATGGGTAGTTAGTTTCTGAAATGGAAGAACTGTCACTGCAAGTAATTTAATCCCGGATATTCTATAATTGACGATTCCAATTTAAGTGATCATAAGTTTTTTTTTCACAAAATACAAACAAAGGCCGTTGTTACGGAAATAGAATGATACCATGCATTGTATTTGACTTGAGGTTCCATAAGTTTTCTGTAACCTTTCTATTTCTAGACCCCCCCAAAAAATCTAATTTAATAGAATGTATGAATAATCCCTCGCCTAAAATTTTACAACAATTTATAGAACTCTTAGACCCAAACAACAAATGACAAAAAACTTGGTGCAAAGAAAACAGATCTGTTACATATGTAATTTACTTGATCGTTTGTTAATGAGATTCAGACAGATACATAGATATATGTATTTAAATTAAATATTAAAACGAAAATATATAGGATATGGTACCTAAATTAACTTCAATAGGAATAGCAGAGGGATGGGCATAGGCATACAATACAATGATAGTCTGTCCAACTTTTTTTATTCAAACTAGTGTGGTGTGGGGTCTATGTTCCCATCTGACCTAGATAACAAAACAACTAGATTAAGTTACATCTCTGTCTCATTCGAACGCAATTTAGTTTGAGAAAACAATATTCTTCTCTGATTCAGAGAAGAATAAGTAAAAATGATAAACAAGAATCATATTATAGCCACTACTCCACTCTAAAATTCAAATTAAAGATCTTAAAGAGAGTCTTGTTCAAAAAAGTAAGAGTTTTCCGGATATAATGGGTGCTCTGGGACGGAAGGATTCGAACCTCCGAATAGCGGGACCAAAACCCGTTGCCTTACCACTTGGCCACGCCCCATTTAAATTTCAATTCTGCACTAATAAACACTAATATGAGTGTTGGTTTTTCGTCAATTCCAATGCAAATACATATCTATGCACTATATTGTTGATAGGATTTTGCTACGTGTAGATATAATATAGAATTAAACTGGACTTGATTGATCATTACATATAATTTAATTAAAATATTGTATTGTATAAACGTATGATTTCTTATATTCTCTTTTTAGAATTGAAGGCTTTTGATTGGGTGAGTGGGTTGAAAGGATTTTTTGGTCTACTTTACTTTCTTCATTATTTTTTGCCTTATATCAATAACTCAATCAAAATACAATTATCTCCAAGAAAAAAATCTTTGTTATGCTTAATATTTTTAGTTTGATCGGTATCTGTCTTAACTCTGCCCTTTATTCGAGTAGTTTTTTCTTGGCCAAATTACCCGAGGCCTACTCTTTTTTAAATCCAATTGTCGATTTTATGCCGGTCATACCTTTGCTGTTTTTTCTTTTAGCCTTTGTTTGGCAAGCTGCTGTAAGTTTTCGATGAAATTTTGAATACTGTCTTAGCAAACTTAATTATTTATTCAAGTATTCAAGAAAAAAATTATAACAATTGATAAAATCATATAAGTCTTAGAGTATGAACCTTTAGTTGAAACATTGAAATTCTTGAATCACCCCATTTCTTCATTATGACCTTTCTCGTCAAAGATCTTATATAAGATACCCCACAATTAGGTATTGCGAGTATTTTAAAATAAAATTTAAATTTGACTAAAGAAAAACCCTGTCTAAAAACTAAAAAAGTACTTCCTTTCATGGTGTCAAAATATGATATGTGATATAAAAATAGATAATCTATTCTCTTTTCAAAAAAAAAGATCTTGGAGATTGTGTAATGCTTACTCTCAAACTCTTCGTTTACACAGTAGTGATATTCTTTGTTTCTCTCTTCATCTTCGGATTCTTATCTAATGATCCAGGACGGAATCCTGGACGTGAAGAATAAGCATCAAATAATACTTTTCCTTGATCGAACCCTTTTCTAGATTTTATCTATTCGCCCCCTTAACCTTAAATAAAAAAAAGAAAAGGTTCGATCAATTCGAAAGCTAACTAAAATATCAAGCGATACAGGTAAACGGAAAGAGAGGGATTCGAACCCTCGGTACGAATAACTCGTACAACGGATTAGCAATCCGACGCTTTAGTCCACTCAGCCATCTCTCCCAATTGAAAACGGATAATAACTATGTTACATTACATATAAAGTAAGAGTTGAAATTATCTCTTTATCCTTATTAAAATTAAAATCGACTTATATCTTAAAAAGATAGTTTATTCTAATTAATATCTCTATTTAATTCTAATAAAAATAAAAGTTCTATAATTTATATAATTATATATATATCACGTTTATCAGCAATTCCAACTCTAAAGTACGGGCTCGAAAAATTATTTGATGATAAAAAAAAAAGAATACCTCGTTATTTTTGTCCAATAAGGGCTTTTCCATGGCCTGGCCGGGTCAGTACCTAGCCGGGCCTTTTTTTGTTCCACTGAATCATAATCATAGATAATTAGCTGAATTTTTAAATTGAAGCAACAACAATTAAGAAATCTTAAATTATAAGGAGGATTCTTTCTATTTCCTATGATAGGGAATTCAAGTATCATTTCTTATTTTTTATTATTTTTTAAAAGCACCCGCACCCTTTTAAAATTAAAATAATTCTTGTCTGATCCTGTATTGATTACATCCGATTCGACAAAAGATCCATTTATAGATAATAATCGCATTGTAGCGGGTATAGTTTAGTGGTAAAAGTGTGATTCGTTCTATATAACCCCTTACATAGTTAAGGGGTCCTTCGGTTTTCTTCATATTCCGAAAAAAACTTTATTTCTTAAAAGGATTTAATTCTTTACCTCTCAATGACAGATTCGAGGAAGAATATACATTCTCGTGCTTTTTATATTTTATACAAGGATCAATTAGCAATTGAAAAATTGGATTATGAAATTACGAAACATAATTTTTTTTGGATCACTACTTCCAATTGAATGAGTAAAAGGATCTATGGATGAAGAAAGCTTTTTTTCTAATCGTAACTAAATCTTCAATTTTAGATTTTGTTTTTGTTTATAGAGGGGAGATTGAAGCAAAATAGCTATGAAACGATGTTTTTGGTTTACTAGAGACATCGATCTATTGTTTAGCTCGGTGGAAAAAAAATTCTTTTCCTCAGGATTCGTTCAAATAGAAATAGAGAACGAAGTAACTAGAAAGAGTGTTATAATCCGCCTCTTCTAGAGGGATCATCTAGAAAGCGAGTAGTTTTAAATGTATTCAGACAGTAAAGGCTGACATAGATGTTATGGGTCAATTTTTTTTCAGTTACGTCTTAAATCGGGGAAATTATCCATCTACCATAAAGGAGCCGAATGAAATAAAAGTTTCATGTTCGGTTTTGAATTAGAGACGTTAAAAATGATGAATCGACGTCGACTATAACCCCTAGCCTTCCAAGCTAACGATGCGGGTTCGATTCCCGCTACCCGCTTTATCTTTTTATTATTTTAAAAATTAAATTCATCTTAATCTATCATTGAATTGAATATGTAATTGCCTAAATTTTCTCACATACAATCCGCTATTTTTTTTTTACGAACAAGAGATCCGAAGTAAAAAATAAGAAAACAAATAGGAATGAAAGGCGTCCATTGTCTAATGGATAGGACATAGGTCTTCTAAACCTTTGGTATAGGTTCAAATCCTATTGGACGCAATTTTTTTCCATATATATAATATATATCTTTTTGATTTATATATTTCTATGTCAAGAAAGATATTTTGAATAATTTTCATTAAATCCGAGATACTTATATTTAATATTCAAATATTATAATTATAAAATTAAAATAATCTCTAATTAATCTAAAAAAAAAAATAACTTTTTTTTTCGTTTCTAATTTTGAAAAATATAAAAGATATAAGAGTGATCCATTTTTTATGCTTGTTCCTGAAGTAGAAAGCGTTCCATC